CTGGACCGCGCGAGTTATTTGTTTCGATCTCCATTTTTCTACCTGTAATAGGTATTGGTATGTATCCGGATTTTGTTCTTTCACTATCAGTTGACAAGGTTGAAGGTATTCTATCTAATTATTTTTATAGATAGTTTTCTTAAAGAAAAAAATTCCTATGATTTTTAAGAGTTAGTTGACTAATGAAAAAAAAAAAGAAAGATTTTTATTCTCTTTTTATTCGCTTAAATCTTAAATAAAGTAAAAACAAAATATGAATTTTAATTTTCACCCAATATACTTGGTCTTTGCGAGAACCGTGTGAATCACTACACTACTTGATTCACACGGTTCTCCCCGGTTGACACAAGGTGTTTTATATACAGCGTATTCCACTCTGTTTGTATTCGTAAGAACTTTTCTTGAATTTAACTAGAGGTTAACGTAAATGAACCATAACTATGTAGCCCTATTCCTAATAGATTGACCCCAAAATAGCATATCCAAATTATAAGAAAGCCTAGAGTCGCCACAATTGCGGAATTTGTCCCCTGAAAATTTTTATTTGTTCGAGTATGCAAATAAATTGCGAATACGATCCAAGTAATAAAGGCCCAAGTTTCCTTTGGATCCCAACTCCAATATGATCCCCATGCTTCATTAGCCCATACTGCTCCTGAAAGAATACCTATGGTTAAAAATATAAATCCTAGGCTAATCACACGATAACTCCAATAATCTAATTGTTGAATCAATTGGGCCTTGTAATAATTCTTAGCAGAAAAAAAAGAAGTTTTTTTAAAAATATTGTTTCTTTCATTCTTGTATTGGATTTCACCAAACGAAAATGACTCATTTAATTTTAATAAATTATTACTTTTATAACTATAAAAAATATTTCTAAATGTAATGACTAGAAGTGCTACTGATAATAATGATCCACAAAGAAGAGCCGCATAACTCAATATCATCATACTTACGTGCATTATTAACCACTCCGATTGTAGAGCAGGTACTAATATTGTGGGTTTACGTATTTCAGTTAAAAGACCCGAAGTAGTAAAGCCTTGGGTAAAAATAGTACTTGAGGCAGTTATTGTGGTTAAATAATTTTTTCTTATTTTGAAATAAGGGACTATATGAATAAGGGAGAAACTCCATGAAAGAAAGATTAATGATTCATATAAATCACTTAGTGGGAAATGGCCCGAATAAATCCAACGAGTGATTAATAATCCTGTTAGACATAAAAAAGTAACTATCATCCCCTTTTCTGACGAATTATATGGTTTTATGATTTCATTGCCCAATAAGGTTATTAAATGAATTGTAATTACAATTGAAACAATCGAAAAGGAAATATGAGTGAATATATGTTCTAAAGTTGAGAATATCATAAAAATGAAAAAAGGGAGGGAATCCCCTAAATTAATATTAATTAAGAAATAGAAATCGTGAATTTAATTTATTTTTATTATAGGATCTATTGGATCTCTTTTAGAAGATGGCATGCCGCCACTCGGACTCGAACCGAGATGCTCTAGCACTGCTTCCTAAGAGCAGCGTGTCTACCGATTTCACCATAGCGGCTTGCTCGAACTAATAATAGCCTATTTATATTCAATCGTCGAGATTGAACAAGTCAATTCAATCAAATAAGTTTTTTAGTAAACATTCAAATTGATAAAAAAAATGAGTTCAAAAGTCAATTTCAAGGTTCATTAGTTTCATTTATTAGGGTGTCTGGTTTATTTATCTTAGGGCTTTGACGTAGTTTATCCGATTCTAAAACCCAACTTTTGCAAGTAGATAATTCTCTCGATAGAATAAAAAAACCGTTTTCATTTTTTACTTTTATTGATACTTCATTATTTTATTTCTCGTTTATCTGATTTCATAAATTTCAAACAAAAATAAATTTCAAACAAAAAATAAAATTTCTCAATGAATCCAAATTGACACATTATTTGTACATTGACACATTAGTTGTACATAATATCTCAACAATGAAGTTCTTTTATTGATTGGGCTCAAAATTGGAGATATATGTTAAATACATTACATATAGTAATTAAAAAATTATAAATTAAGAAGTCATAAAGTTATCCAAAATTTTTTAACATGGAATCCATTAGTTTCAACAATCTATTAATTTGAACTATAAATATTATATCTGCCCTTCCCGAGAAAGAGAAAAATTTTTCATTATTGTAAAGGTCGATGGGGAAAATAAGACTCCCCACCACAAAAATCTTAGTGAAAATATACTACAAAGAAATAAAAAATCTTGTATTTTTTTCTTTATTCTTTTTTTTTATTAAGAAAACAGAAGAATTCTTTTTTTAGACATCTTATAAGATTGAAACCTGGTCTATTTCATATTGATTAGAATAGGGACTGCCAATTGTGAATTTTATATTAACAAATTATTGAGCCAATTTTTTGAGTCAAATCCATTCCGATTATTCCAAAATTTTAGGACTTATTTGTTTGTCGTACAAAAAAACTTTTTGAATTCCCGGTAGAAAGAGATTTCCCTAATGATAAAGCTTTTAACGCCGCCCAATATCCTTTCCTTTTCCAAATATTTTTACGAATACGCTTTTTTGATATAGAAGTACGTTTTTTTGGAACTGCCATTTGAAAATCATTGTTATAGTTGGATGTGAAAGACATCTATTGTTCAAAACATTCAAAACAAATTATTATTTCTTATTCATTATCTATTTTTTCTATAAATAATATTTGTCTATAAATAATATTCTCTTCATAAAAAAGAAATATAGATATGTGAAAGATCCGTCAAAATTGGATCAAAAATTACTCAAAATAACAAAATTTTGATTCCATACAATATTCGTAAAACAAAAAATTTTTGGTTTGGAACTCTTAGTTCTCGTTCTTTATCTCTCAAATTTATATCCTTAGAATCTGCTAGGTCATAGAAATCAAACTTAATGATTTAATAAAATAAAGAAAGAACCTAAAAGACCTTGATTTTCATCATTCTAGACTTTATTTACATGTAATAAAATACCTCAAAGGATTGTAAAGTTTTGCCTAATAAAAAACTTGAGTCTTTTTTAGTCAAACTCGAGAAAAGAATACACCTAAATTCAATTTAAAAATTCGAATGAGATTACTAATAAATCTATTAAAGGATACATGGTTTGATAAAAAAATATCTCAGTCGTTTTTTACCCTTTCTCGATAAAAAGTTGATTTTAGATCTATAATATTCTAACGTTTACTAAGAAATCGTTTTGATGGAAATGGAAAACAACCAATCCCATAATGAATTAGTTAATGAGTTGAAAGAAACTAACTAAAATCAAGAGTTTTTATTTCATTAGACTGATGACCTTAGTTAATCCTATAATTCATATCAACATCAAGTACTCTTTTTAGCGTAATTTTTTATCCTTGCTCTATAAATATAAATTATTATTACAAGAATTTCTTGTAATAATAATTTATATTTGCATTTTCCTGTTATAAGTATTCGTTTTTATATCTAACTTGGTCATCTCATTTGACCAATTGTAACTTCTTGTTTTGAATATTTGAACGATTTTGAAAAGACTCAGAATAAGAATAAATACTAATCTAAAATCTAAAATTATTAAATAATTTAGTGCATATCTTGATTTTTTATTGACTTTTTTCGAACGAGGTAAGATCCGGTGAATCGGAAACAATTAATTAAGAATAAAAAACTTTTTTTATGGAACAGACATATCAATATGCGTGGATAATACCTTTCCTTCCACTTCCAGTTCCTATGTTAATAGGGTTGGGACTTCTTCTTTTTCCGACGGCAACAAAAAGTCTTCGTCGTATGTGGTCTTTTCAGAGTGTTTTATTGTTAAGTATAGTCATGATTTTTTCCATGAATCTGGCTATTCAGCAAATAAATAGCAGTTATGTCTATCAATATGTATGGTCTTGGATTATCAATAATGATTTTTCTTTAGAATTCGGATACTTGATCGACCCACTTACTTCTATTATGTCAATATTAATCACTACTGTTGGAATTATGGTTCTTATTTATAGTGATAATTATATGTCTCATGATCACGGATATTTGAGATTTTTTGCTTATATGAGTTTTTTCAGTACTTCCATGTTGGGATTAGTTACTAGTTCAAATTTGATACAAATTTATATTTTTTGGGAATTAGTTGGAATATGTTCGTATCTATTAATAGGATTTTGGTTCACACGACCTGTTGCAGCAAAGGCTTGTCAAAAGGCGTTTGTAACTAATCGTGTTGGCGATTTTGGTTTATTATTAGGCATTTTAGGGTTTTATTGGATAACGGGGAGTTTCGAATTTCGTGATTTATTCCACATATTCAATAACTTGATTTCTAATAATGAGGTCAATTTTTTATTTGTTACTTTGTGCGCTATTCTATTATTTGCCGGTGCGATTGCGAAATCTGCACAATTTCCCCTTCATGTATGGTTACCCGATGCAATGGAAGGGCCAACTCCTATTTCGGCCCTTATACATGCTGCTACGATGGTAGCAGCGGGAATTTTTCTTGTAGCTCGACTTATGCCTCTTTTCATAGTCATACCCCACATAATGAATTTTATCTCTTTGATAGGGATAATAACAGTTTTTTTAGGAGCTACTTTAGCTCTTGCTCAAAAAGACATTAAGAGGGGTTTAGCCTATTCCACAATGTCTCAATTGGGTTATATGATGTTAGCTTTAGGTATGGGGTCTTATCGCAGTGCTTTATTTCATTTGATTACTCATGCTTATTCCAAAGCATTATTGTTTTTAGGATCGGGATCCGTTATTCATTCAATGGAAACTCTTGTTGGATATTGTCCAAAAAAAAGTCAGAATATGGTGCTTATGGGAGGTTTAACAAAACATCTACCAATTACTAAAAATTCTTTTTTATTAGGTACACTTTCTCTTTGTGGTATTCCACCTCTTGCTTGTTTTTGGTCCAAAGATGAAATTCTTAATGATAGTTGGTTGTATTCACCTATTTTTGGAA